CTTCTTTTGATTTCTCAAAGAGTTCATAAAATGGACTTTCTAATGACCCCCAATCACCAATCCTGGCATGAATTGATAAAGATCCAATAAGTCCAACGTTGATTCCTTCAGACGTGTCAATGGGGCAAATACGCCCATAGTGACTAGGGTGGATATCTCGTATCCGAAAATTAGCAGTTCGCCCTGTTAATCCGCCAGGGCCCAAATAACTCAACTTTCTCCCATGAACTATTTGAGTCAATGGATTCGTTCGATCCAAAACTTGAGATAATGGGTGTAATCCAAAAAAGGATTCATAAGTAGTTGTTAACGGAGTTGAAGTTACCAAATTCTGAGGAGTAGGTATCAATTTATGTCTAATTGCCCCGCCTATAGTTCCCTTAACTACATTTTCTAAACGAGCCAGCGCCAACCCGAGCTGGTCTTGTAAAAGATCCGCTACAGAGCGAATACGTTTATTTTTCAAATGATTCATATCATCAAGTGTACCCATTCCAAATTTCATACCAATCAAATGATCGGCAGCTGCTAATATATCTCGTGGTAACAAAAATATATTGTTCTGAGGTATATTAAGATTCAGTCTCCAGTTAATATTTCGGCGACCAATCCTTCCTAATTCGCACCTTTGGTGAAAGAATTTTTTTTGTAATTCCTTACATAAGGATTCAGAAAATATTGGATCCCCACCTACGCACGAAAATTGTTGATAAAACTCCAAAATAGCATTTTCTTTTGACCCAATTTTTTTTTTCTCCTTATCGGTCAAGAAGGATAAGAAAATTTCAGGGTAGCAAACATTCTCTAGAATTTCTCTTAGATTCGAACCCATAGCTGATGATAGAACTAGAATAGATATTTTCTGTTTTCGACTCACACGAGCCCATATTCTTGCTTTTTTATCAATCTCTAATTCTAACCTGCCTCCCCAATCTGATATTATAGTGCCAGTATAGACCGAAATCCCGTTATGATCCAATTCTGACTGGTAATAGATACCAGGACTTTGTAATATTTGATTGATTACAATTCTGTATATTCCGTTTACTATAGAAATTCCAAGGGAATTCATTAAAGGAATGTTTCCAATAAAAATTCGTTGTTCTTGCATATTCCTACTGGTTTTCCAAATTAATCCCGCGGATACATATAATTCAGAAGAATATGTAAGTGATTCATAGACAGCATCTCGTTCTTTTATCAGAGGTTCTACCAATTGATATGTTTCCACAAATAATTGAAATTCAATTTCGTGATCTATATCTTCAATTTTTGGAAATTTCGAAAGTTCTTCTATTAAACCCTGATCAATAAACCGATAAAACCCTTCAAATTGTATCTGATTAAATCCAGGTATTGTAGATGTTCCCTCTTTTCCATCCCCGAGCATCTTTTTTGAATTTCCCATTTATCCGTTTATTGAAAAAATCCCATCTCTCATTCTTCACCGAATCATATCCATAGAATTCGATCTAGCAATAATGGAATTTCTATTCTGTTTACTGAATCACATGAAATTTTATCCAACTCCAAGATATATGGCATGTATGAAATACGTATGAACGGAGACTAGTGGAATTTTTTATAAGAAAGAGATCCAAATGGAACAGAATTAAGAAATACCGCTGGAACTTATGGAGTTTTGTAAGGACTAGAAAAAAGTTATTTCATTTTCACCTATGATATTACATATTCCAATTCGATTGCATACCATAAAAAAATGGATTCATGATTGGATCTGTTCAAGCAGATAAACATATAATAAATAGAAAACCTGTGTTTTTTTATTTATTCATTTTATTTATAAAAAAAAATAATAAAAAAGAATGCACAGATATATATGTCTCTTTTTTTTCTTTTATTGTGGTACAGTTCTATTTGGGACAGCACATGCTGTGCTCTATCAAAAATTCAATTTTCTCTTCAATGAAAAATTGAAATACAAAAATTTATTGAGAATTACTCCTCAAAAGCATCCCTAGAGAGATAAAATACCCCATTATAGAGCTATAGCTCTATAGCTCTATAACACAACGTAACATATGTTCTGATTCTGGGGTTTACATATACTCAAAATTACTATTATAATTGAAATTGAAGAAGATTTCTTTTTAATTGAAAAAACTCAATATAGATTAGTTACAAATCCATTTTTAATGATTTTCTTATATTATTAGAAATAAAAAAAAGTGGATTTGAATTCAAAAACGGTCATGAATTTATAGTCACATGAATTTATAGTCAATAGTTAATGGTTCCGATTTGTACTGGATTCTCTATTTTGTGACTGAAAATCTATGTTGAAAAAAAGAGAAAATTGGAATCTAGTTTCTATCGTTTTGGCGGCATGGCCGAGTGGTAAGGCGGGGGACTGCAAATCCTTTTTCCCCAGTTCAAATCCGGGTGCCGCCTCAACAACAGATTTGAAATCCCCTGTTATAACTATAAACAAAAAACAAACGTAGTAAAAGACTCTCGATACTTTCTTTTTATGATTCTAAGCCCCCGGCTCTGGAGGTTCTATTCTCTAACCTAAAGTTTTGCCTATCAGATTCAAAGAAAACGTAAATGTAGTGGGGGGGGGGGGAAATATGTCTGAGTCTTTAATTAGATTGGATAGCCAGTGAGGGGATTAAATTAATAGTTTTGGAAAGGACCTAAGATACTTTGGATACAGACTCATGAAAGTCTCGGAATGCTCAGTCATTCAATCAATATTAGATTAGATGAAGAATTTCCTTTCGTTTTACTTCCAAAAATAAAAAATGATACAAGAAAGAAAAAGTCTTATTCTTTATACATGTGAGTCAAATTCCTTGGATACTTCGAAAAGTTTCCGTTTACTTGTGTTTACATCTTGTCGATTCTACTAGAAATTCTATAATAAGAATAACTCCTTATAAGATAAGTGGATTTTTTTGGAGTAGTTCATCAATGGTGACCAAATACCTCTCTCTTTTTTTGACTCTGCACCAGTGATTTCACTATTATTAGTGAACAATAATGGAATAGTTTCTTCATATTCATAGAAATAGGGGACAGAATTCACATGGATATAGTAAGTCTCGCATGGGCTGGTTTAATGGTAGTTTTTACATTTTCCCTCTCTCTCGTAGTGTGGGGAAGAAGTGGACTCTAGAAGTACTCCTAATTGCGGTAATAATCAAACTCTATCAACCTGTATCAATTGTTTTAGTTTTCTAGACCGGTTGGCAATTTTTTTTTCGAAATTGGATTTTTGTTTTATTGACTCGTTTTCTATTTTTATTCAGGGTTTACACCGTTAACCATTCATGGGGTAACCCCTTTTCGAAATCTGAAGAAGTTTCCATCGAATTAGAATTATCTGTATTAAACGGATCAAACAAACAAATGAAATTGAGAAAGTATGTACATACATTTCATATTCTATTTCATTTATATTGATATTTATAAAGAAAAAGAGAGATATAGGTGGATTCCTTTATATTAAAATATTTCACTTGTATCTTTATATATTACAATAACCATACTGACTAGTATGGTAGAAAGAGATTTCTTTCTACCATACTAGCGAGCCTCTTAGGATACTACTACTGAGTCTAATGCATTCTCATTTCATTTAAGAAATGAGAAATTCAAATCCATTTTTTTCATTAATAGTCAAATTTTATTCAAATTAATTATTTTGACTAACCGTTTTTACGTAAATTATAAGCAAAAAAGCAGTAGGAACGAGAATGAAGAGTGCAGTAGCAATAAATGCAAGAATATTTACTTCCATAATTTAATCGTTTATTATTATTTTTTTTTAATATCTCGGGATTTAATCCCATAGAGATGAGAAATCTTTCGCTTGTAAACTCGCTCAGATGAATTAGCTTTCGATGATATCGAATGAAAGAAATATCATGAATAACAATATCAGAGCTATAAAATCGATATCATCGTCAAGAATTTAATAGTATAACATAGGAAGATCTTTTATCCACATCGAATACATAATGAGATTCCTGATCCAATCAAAAAAATATTTATTTATGATTCTTTTTCCCCGCTCTCTTTTCTACAACCTAGTACTTTACTTTCCTTGTACAATCATCTGATGAAGTATCATAAAAAACTTTTGCTACTTCGATTGTTTACAAAAAGAGTTTGTAACGAACGTTAAATAGACAATAGAAATCAAATAGAGAAAACAAGCACGAAGCTCAATTTGAAATTAAAAAAAAATTAAGGATCTATCATATTTTTGGAAAACAAAGAAAGAGAATGTGATAAAGACGAGTCCTGGTAAAAAAAATTAAAATATTCAAAAAAATTAACTATTTAATTAAACTTTCTTACGAGTTTTTTCTTCGACATCGACTCTAATCTTTAAAAAGAGCATATTCATTAGGTAAGACTCATTTTATCCTTATTTTTTAAATATCCTCGTTCCTTGGTTGTATTCGAACTATTTTCAATTCCTTGACTTCAAAAAGTATATATAGGTACTCTTGGCAAACGTATTATACGCGATCCTATTCCATTTACGAGTTAATGGGGGATTCATTGACAAAAAGCGGAAACCCATACAGTATCTCTTTCTTGAAGTCTTGAATGAATGTTCCCAATAATTATAATTAAATTTACATATGTATCTCTACCATCAATTGGTGCTAGTTAAAATAATGGAAATACCCCTTTATTTTGTTTGATGAAAAAAGAAAAATAAAACAAAAAGATAAACGAAACTATTTTGATCCCCTTGCCCAGAAACAAAAAAGGGGGAGGTTCCTTCTTTTTTTTATTGAATCCAACGGGACTGACGGGGCTCGAACCCGCAACTTCCGCCTTGACAGGGCGGTGCTCTGACCAATTGAACTACAATCCCATGGAAATAAAGCGGGTAGCTTTAATATTCCTTCTTATGATTTCATTTGAATCATTTCAATTTTAGATTCAAATTGGTGTTTTGTAACAAAGAAAATCACAAGTGATATATTTATATCTATATGGATATCACTTTAGTGATAACA